AAATCATATGGATACGATCTTCATTGTGCATCTTGATCAATTGGATTGTTTCTTTGTGTATTCCTATACTAAGCTTTTGTAGATGTGGCTCCGGATATTCCTTTATCATTTCGTTCAACAGGAAGAGTTCCTCGAATTCTATGAATTGTTCTAGAATACTATTTTCTTGAATGATATTAAAGAAAGTTTCGGATTGCCTAGTATTCCACCAATTAGTAACCCAGGATTCTAGACTTTTATGAAATAAAAGAGAGATACACCCAGGCAAAAATACTATAGATGCAAGATATAGAAGGGGAATGAATGCTTTCTTTTTTTCCATTTTTTTCATCTGTGAATTCTTAATGAACCCACCTCGTTTGTAAACTCTATGCGATCCAATATTTCTATCAAGCAATGAGTTCTATTACAAGGTATCTTTCCTTTGAATCTATTCACTGTTTTTTATTTGTGATGTATTGGTTATGGTTAGTCCTTGAATATATAAAGAATATCCAAATAGAATAAGAGTCCGTCTCAAATTAGAATGAAGAAATAATAAAAAATCTTATTTTTTATTAGTGATATCTCAATTGAGAAAATTCGCAGCAATTGTATTGTGTCCTTTCGATGAATGTCCCAAATAGGCCCTTTCAAGTAATGCCGTATTTCGAGACGAGCTAACTCCCTTATTTATCAAAATATAAAAAATTGGACCTAATCCCGAAATGGAATATTTTGATATAGGAGATGCCTCTATTATTTTTTTATTTTTTACCTCCTGATGAGAAATAATTTTCAGTTCATTTCAAAATACTTCAATCGGTACACGCAAGAAATAGGCTAATTCCGCAGCTTTTTGTTCAATTTCGCGTGGAGTCAAATTCTCATCAGTACGAGTCAAGGGAATAGCTCCCTGGCCTCGGATGTCCATATAAAGGACACGCCGGGCATAAATACCCTCTTTAACTTCTATTCTGATGGACTGAACATCTTTCATAAAGAATCGAAGGAAGATGCGACGATTTTTTCCAGGAAATCCCCAACGAAAAATACACACAATTCCTTCCTTTCTATCGAATTGATCATAACCACTACCTACATTCCAGGAGATTGTGCACCACAAATAGGAACTAATAAAGAGACCTGCGATGCCATAGAAAGACATGACGAGCCCTTGTGGAAAAAAAATGATTTGCTGAGACGGAAATAAAGATATCAAATTCCTACCAAGATAACTGGACGTTCCAACCAACAAGAATCCTAATGAACCTAAAAAAAGGATAAAGGCCCAGCAGAAATTACTTATTTTTCGAGACCCCGTTATAAGTTCTATCCATATATGTTCTGATCGCCAACTCATACTAGATCCGGTTGCATTTTATTGAAATTGAGAGAATAACCCCCAAAAAATTTGACTTTATTCTTTTTCCGAAGTAACTCTCATCAACTAGCACTATTCTGATGGGAACCTTTAGGCATAATTCATCGAATTGGCTAGATGTAAAATACTAGTATCCCCTTTATATGATCTCCTATAGATAGAGATAGTGACATGCATTTCATTGACTTTACATTTCAGAGATCTGCGGATCCTGATCTATTTTAAAATAGCTATAATTTAATTATTTTAAACATATAACATATTTCCACATGCATAAGAGCTCTTTCAGTTACATTTAATTCATGTTCGGAAGAAGGCACATCTTATACGATAGTCTACTAAATGGATATCCATTAAAAAAAATGGCTGAGATTGGGTCGCATCGGGTTTAAAAAATCTTGTTTCTTTGAACATGAAGAGATAAAGAAGCCATTGCAATTGCCGGAAATACTAGGCCCACTAAAGGCACAAAAATAGATGGTAAGTTGAGAGTTGTCATAGAATGGGTACCTCGGTTTAATATTTGTACCTGTTATTCTTAATATTATATATTTTAAAATAGATTTAAAAATTCGTTATTAATTTTAAGTCGTATATAATTATACTATAATATATAATTATACTATAAATGAATATATAATAAGTGCAAGGAATGTAGAACTAAAAAAATGTACTTATTAATTTCATTTTTCTACATGGAATATATGTCTGATAAACTAACAGCTTGTTCGCCACAAAAAAAATAATTGACCTTAAAGGTCTACTTGATTCCATTTTTTTTCGAAGGAAAGAAAGCGTGGAGCTGAAATAACTCATTCAGAACGCCTTTTAAAAGATTACGTGGTACGATTGTATCGAATAAGCCCTTATGGAATAAATATTCAGCCGCTTGTGAACCTTCAGGTACTGTCTTATTCAATGTTTGTTCAATTACCCGTTTACCCGCAAATGCAATGTAGGCATTGGGTTCAGCAATAATGATATCCCCCAACATACCAAAACTAGCCGTCACCCCACCAGTAGTAGGAGATGTAAGGATTGATATATAGAATAACTTTTTATTTGATTGATAATCATATAAAGCCGAAGATATTTTAGCCATTTGCATCAAACTCAAACTTCCTTCTTGCATCCGTG